TTGAAAGATAGCCTAATAAGGCGAAAGAATGCTTGTATAATGATAATGGTTTTTTATGGATCTTTTTTGGTTGAAAGCACACATCAAAATGACATTGACATAAATTGACAAGGTAATCTTTCCATTTTTTCATCAGAAGAGGCGTATCCTTTGAGACCAAAATGGATTTTCCTTGATATCTAACATAATGTATGAAAGGATCCTTGAGCAAGCATAAGCTGTCCCGAAAATCCTTAGTAAAGACTTCTACAAAATGTTCTATTTTTCCATAGAAATATATTCGCTCAAGAAAGACCTGAGAAAATGTTAATCGGAAATGAAAGGATTGATTACGAAGAAAAAAGAAAACGGACTCGTATTCATATACATGAGAATTATATAGGAACAAGAAAAATCTTGGATTCTTTTTTGCAAAAATGGAAATAGATTTCTTTGGAATAATAAGACTGTTCCAATTCCAATACTCGTGAAGAAATAGTCGTAATAAATGCAAAGAGGAGGGATCTTTCACCCAAGAGCGAAGGATTTGAACCAATTTTTCTAGATGGATGGGGTAAGGTATTAGTCCATCTGACACATAATTTAAATGTGGGAATTTTCCCTCTAAAAAAGGAAATATTGAATGAATTGATCGTAAATTATGAGATTTTACTATTTCTGACCTTTCTAAAGAGGATACTAATCGTAAGGAAAATGGAATTTCCACAATAACTGCAAACCCCTCCGATATCCTTTGAAAATACAAATTTTTGTTATACCTAAAAAATGGATTTTGGTTAGAATCATTAGCAGAAATAATCAAATGATTCTGTTGATACATTCGAGTAATTAAACGTTTTACAATTAGTAAACTATATTTATTGCCATAACCTACATTTTCTAACAAAATAGATCTATTTAAGTCACGATCATGAGCAAGTGTATAAATATACTCCCGAAAGATAAGTGGGTATAGGAAGTCATTTTTTCGAGATCTATCTATTTCTAAATTTCTTTGAGATTTCTCTATTTTCATTTTAAATTCGATTTGATTGAAGCAAAGATAGGGGGTTTATTGGGTTATTAAATGATACATAGTGCGATACCATAAAAACAAAATAGTAGAATATAAAAAGAATAGATACCTCGGAAATAGTTAAACTCATCAACAGACTCTCTATCCTCTCTTTTTTCCATCTAATTAGTTTATGTTCATTTCTAATTGGTTTATATTCATTATAGGGTAATAGGTTGACTAGAAATCCTTTACTTTTTCAAGTCAATCACTCTTTTTTGATTTTGGAAAAAAAAAATTTTCTTTATCAATATACTCTTTCTTCTACACATTCAACTCCCTTTCATAGTGGGGAATAGCTAATAGTTAGGACTCATTAAAAAATCCAAAATCCACTCAAGAAAAAGCCTTTCCCGCATCAGGCACTAATTTATTTTTAACGTCTAATTAGATCGGAAAATCATTCAAATTAAGAACGGGAGCTCGTTGCTTTTTTATTTCCCTATAATTGGAACCGCGGAGCTCTATCCATTTATTAACTCGACCCAACTTTGAATTCATTTTTTTTTATGTTCCGCACCAAGAATTCAAACAAGGTTTGTTTGGAACCGGTCCAGTAAGAATGAAATATTTTCAGAATTCTCTATTGATACGACATGCTGTTTTTTCCATTCATTCCTTTCAGGATCAGTCGTGGTCTTACAAATCGATGGTATGGACGAATTCCTTTCTTCGTACAAATGTGTAAAAGCTGTTAGCCGCACTTAAAAGCCGAGTACTCTACCATTGAGTTAGCAACCCAAATACAAATAAAATAATTAGGTTATGTAGATAGAATCGGAATCAAAAATCAAAATAAATCAAAGAGAATAAATAAAGAGATTGAATCGTACGACACAATCAAAACATTAAACTAACAAGAAATGAACACGAAATGAAATAGAAAAATTTCTAATCGATTCTGAACATAAAAAAAAAAAAAAGAACAGATCAGATAAGAATAGAAAGGATTCTCAAATAAAAAATATAGCAAATAACAAATAAAAAGAAAGTTAAATAAAGTCAAAATTTATAGATTATCTCTTGTCTCTTATGCTATCTATTCTTATATTTAAAATATTTAAAAATGAATATATTTAAAATTGAAAATAATTAAAAAAATGTAAATATTCATTTTTATACATTTTTCTAATATAACAATACATTTACATTTTTTTTTCAATCAAAAAAAGACTTTTGTATCACAGCAAATCCAATAAACCTATCATTTCATTTGAATGAAGAAAAAAAAAAAACCAAACCGTTGGAATAGATATAAATAAATCTACAGATAAAATCTAATTACCCAGATCGGATTATATTTATTTGATACACTGTTGTCAATATGAATGTAAATGTGTTAATAAAAAAATACACAATGAAGAAAACAAAAGAATTAATTCAAATTAACCCCATATTTTATTGATATATTATCATATAAATATTTTTTGATTTCCAATACTAATATTAGCAAACCAATAAGATAAGACGAAGAAATAAGTAGTTCTCTTTGAATCTTCATCTTTAAGTGACTCGATAGGACCGAGTCGTCAATCCCACACTTCTTCAAATACCAAGGACTCATAAAAAATCATTAAAAAGATTTAATTAAAAAATAGCCTATCTCGATATCATTATTTGAATAACGTTTTACAGTAAGGACTCCGTTTTATTATCATAAAAGAGAGAAATCCCATATTCAGATTAAACCATATCTCTGAAATTTAGTAAAAAAAAAAAAAAAAGAAATGTGTAACATATGTATTTTCTTTGTTTGTTAATGAGATTCGAACAGACATTGAAAATGATCATGGGTGTGTGATAATGAATGATAAATCAAATAAAGAATGATCCCATCTTATTGGATGCTAGACTCTCTTTTTATAGGTACAAAGCCAAAGAGATCCAGATGAATTCATTGTTTCCTTTTTTTTACCCTAAACCGGCCCGAGGATAAAGATATAATGAAAAACCCGTCTGACTTTTTTTGAATTCAAACTCTTTGGATCTATGTTTCCATGTTTCCTGAAAAAAACTAGATTTAATTGCATCTGCGTATTATTTGAACACGATAATATTTGTGAAAAAAGATATGATTTCGAGAAAAGTCATTAAAAATAAGAAACAAGAATTGCATTTATTATACTCTTAATTTTAACTATAAATAGAAGGTAGAAGGTTGTTCAAAAAAACAATCTTTATTTTGATATAGAGAATAAATATGCTCTGGGACGGAAGGATTCGAACCTCCGAATGGCGGGACCAAAACCCGTTGCCTTACCGCTTGGCCACGCCCCATTTCTATTTTGATTCAACACTAATCAAACTACTATTTCAAACTAATATTGGTATTGGTTCTTTGTCAATTCCCGTCCCCAAAAATATCTATGAAATGAATTAGCTTGTTGTTTGCATTTTGATATGTGTAGATATAGAATTAAACTGAATTTATTGATCATAATATAGAATTCCATTAAGATATTGTATGAAAATATGATTTCTTTTATTCTTTTTTTAGCTGATAATTGAAGGATTTTTTATTGGCTGAGTTTCAAGTTTTTTGTCTACCTTAACTCTTTTTATATCAATTTATATCAATTTATATATCAATGGCATATTAATAACTCAGTCAAAATACAATTATCTTCAAGAACAAAATGTTTGTTATGCTTAATATTTTTAATTTGATTTGTATCTGTCTTAATTTTGCCCTTTATTCAAGCAGTTTTTTCTTCACAAAATTGCCTGAAGCCTACGCTTTTTTGAATCCAATCGTAGATGTTATGCCAGTAATCCCTGTGTTCTTTTTTCTATTAGCCTTTGTTTGGCAAGCTGCTGTAAGTTTTCGATGAGATTTTGAATACTGTCCTAGAATAATTCATGATTTATTCAAGAGGAAAAATTCTAATAATTGATAAGATCAGATAAGTCTTATAGTATAGGCCCTTAATTCAAACATTGAAGTTATTGTATAGATGTGAAAAATCTAGATTACCTACCCCATCTCCTCATTCTGAACTTTTTTCCATTCTATTAAAAGAAACCTATTAGATTAGAGCCCCCCGAAATATCTAATTTTCGGTATGAAAGAAAATTTTTGGCAACGAAAGACTCGACTCTTATTACAAATGAATTTAGAAAAATTATTTTCTATTTCGAGAAATTTCTAGAAACCACTTCATTTCTTGGTGTCAAAATAGGATATGTGGTATAAAAATAGGGAATCTATTTTCTTTTTTTCCAAACAAAAAAAGATCTTGGAGATTGTCTAATGCTTACTCTCAAACTCTTTGTTTACACAGTAGTAATATTCTTTGTTTCTCTTTTCATCTTTGGATTTTTATCTAATGATCCAGGGCGTAATCCTGGACGTGAAGAATAAAAAAAAGAAGCCTTTTTCCTTGCTTGATTTTTATTAAATGTTCTTAGAATTTTATCTATTCTACATCTTTAACTATTAGAAAATAAATAAAGAAAAAGGCTTGAAAAAAAAATACCAAGTCATCAACGGAACCGGAAAGAGAGGGATTCGAACCCTCGGTACGAATAACTCGTACAACGGATTAGCAATCCGGCGCTTTAGTCCACTCAGCCATCTCTCCCAATTGAGAAAAGAGAATTCCTATGTTACATTACACAACAATACACAACAAGTAGGGCTTGAAAAAAAGTCCTTCTTCTATCTTTCTTTTTTTTTTATCTTTTTTATTACTATATTATTATATTACTCTTAATATATTAGTATTCTAATTCTAATTAGTATTATATTAATTTACTATTTAATTACTATTAAATTACTATTATATTAATAATATATTAAATTATTAAATTATTAATATTATAATTTGAATATTATAATTAATAATTAAATTCTATTTTTTTTTTTAATCTATTCTTTTTTTTCCATTTCGTCCGAAAAGTCTTTTTTTATTTCCGCGTCCTGGCCCGTGTCACGGGCCGTTTTTTG